TTTATGTTCCTTTCTTCTAGAAGAGTTGAATTAATCCAAAATCCACAGAAAGGGGGTTCATGGCGAAGGGTAAAGATATTAGGGGACGAGTTATTTTGGAATGTACTAGTTGTACTCGAAAGGGTGGCAATAAGGAATTACCGGGCATTTCCAGATATATTACTCAAAAGAATCGACACAATACGCCCAGTCGATTAGAATTGCGAAAATTTTGTCGTTATTGTTACAAGCATACAATTCATGGGGAAATAAAGAAATAGATTGAACGGAACGTGTAAGCAATCCCTTCAAGGAGTAATTGAAGAAGTAAGAAGAATATAATAACATATATATGTATATAATATATATACAAATAAAATAAATACAAATAAAATCCTATTTTTTCATTTCTTTCTGATCGGACAGAAATAGGATTTTATGAATAAGGAATAAACCATGGATAAATCCAAGCAACCTTTTCATAAATCTAAGCGATCTTTTCGTAGGCGTTTGCCCCCAATAGGATCGGGGGATCGAATCGATTATAGAAACATGAGTTTAATTAATCGATTTATTAGTGAACAAGGCAAAATTTTATCTAGACGAGTAAATAGATTGACCTTGAAACAACAACGATTAATTACTATTGCTATAAAACAAGCTCGTATTTTATCTTTGTTACCTTTTCTTAATAATGAGAAACAATTTGAGAGAGCAGAGTCGATTCCTAGAAATACTGGTCTTAAAACCAGAAATAAATAGGTATACTATATTCTTAAAATTTCTAAATGGATTCAAAACTTCAATCGGAACTTAAGATTGATGTTTTGTTCGAAAAAAGCGTACAATACAAATTGTTGGAAAAAATGGGAAAAGAAGAAAGAAATTTTTTTTCATGAAAACATGTTCCTTCATTCCTACTACTTATTTATCTTAATTTTTAGTTTATTTTTATTAGATCTTCCCGGAGTTCATTCTCCGGGGAATTTTTTTTTAATAATTTATTTATATTACTTTAGAATCTTTTTTATTTCATGATCTTATTTTATTGGAAATAATATAAAGACAATTTTTATTTGATATAGCTATTTGCGCAAGTATTTTACGATTAAGAAGTAATTGCCTCTTGTATAGATCATGTATTAATCGACTATAACTATAGGATAATTCATTCTCACGAGTTACCGCATTTATACGAGTGATCCATAAACTACGAAAATCTCTCTTTTTCCTTCCTCTATCTCGATGCGCGGAAACCAGGGCTTTCAGTTTTTGTTGAGTAATAGTTCGAGTAAGTCTTGAATGAGCCCCTCGAAAAGTTGATGCAAATAAACGAATTTTTGTTCGACGTCTCCGAGCTATATATCCTCGTCTAACTCTGGTCATTGAATCAAATTAAACTTTGCTGAATAACTAATTGATTTCTGTTCTTTCAGTCATTCTTTTCCCTTCTCTGAGTTTATTAATAACAAAACGGATTATTCCAATATATAAAATAGAAATTCCAATGGCTTTTGCTGCTATAACCTTCCCAACCACGATTTTTTATCTCAGGTATTTCATCATTTCATCTGGAAATAAGAAATTCCACCGATACTAAACTAAATAAAAAATAAATATAAAATAAATAGTGGGTTCCATCGTTTCTATGGTTACTTCTTAAACGGTGAGGTCCTCTCTATACACCGGAGCCCCTTTCTTCATTTAATCAATGTTATTGGTAACTTGTACAGTTCACACTCTTTGGCTCTACCCATGAATTATATAATAATAGGTCTTTTCACAATAAGAGCTATCCATACAGTGACGGCATTTAATTATGAAAGTTGGCTAGGTAGCTGACCCTGTTAGTCCGTTATTTCAAGAATAGGAGCATAATCTTTCTGCTTCTTAAGTGCGATTTCCCCAGCTTAGTGGATAACTATTTGATTTGCTACCAACGGGGAATTGCTTCTCATCCCAAATCGAGACGATTGGATTTGCACCAATGGAAACCATAAATTCCATACACAATGGAGGAATCCTCATTTTTGTTTAGATAGTAAGTAAAGTCAGTAGCCTTTTTCTACTCTATCTATTCTATTCATTGATACTGGAAAAATTGTCTCGTTTTCTTTGTTCGAGCTCATGATTTGAACGAGTCGCACATACACCCTAGTACATGTTCCTCGACGCTGAGGGCATCCTCGAAGAGCGGGAGATTTGGTAACATTTCTGATTGGCTGTCTTGTCTTTCTAATAAGTTGTTTAATAGTTGGCATGTTTAATCTATATATTATGAAATTTGAATGGGCTGGTTTAGATCGATCTTAACCTGATGATTCTGAATTATTTCTATTTAATTGAATGAATATTTTACCGCGGTAAAATATTTGATATCAAATCATGAAAAATTTAAATTATGGTTTTAAATTCATGGCTTTACGAAAAATCGCCAGTATTTTCGACCGCTACAAGATCAACAATGCCATGAGCTTGGGCTTCCGTTGCTGACATAAAAACATCTCTTTCCATGTCTTCGGATATAATCCATAAAGGGTTTCCTGTTCTTTGTACGTAAACCTTTGTGAGGGTTTCGCGAAGTTTCAATAGTTCTTCCGCTTCCAGGATAAATTCCCCCGCTTGTGCTTCATAAAAAGAACTAGCGGGTTGGTGAATCATAACCCTGATGATATAACATCATGAAAGGTTCTTCTATCTCACATAATTGAGGATAATAAGAAAAAAAAAGATAGAATTGAACAACCGTACGGGCATTTTTTTGCATTGCATACGGCTCTGCAATGGCATTTCCTTTTCTCTTCCTGTTCTTTCCGTCGAAGAAAAGACAAACAAACAGAAGAGAGACAAAAAGAATCCATTTGATTCAGATTGTTGAATAATCCATTTACCACCCTTCCTTTCGTATTCCTTTTGGGAGGAGTTATAAAAATACTATGATGGTTCTGTTGCTTTCTATATTTATCTTATGTGTGATTTAGCAATCCCAAAGTTTTTTTTGATCCGATCAAAATAAAGAAAAAATGATCTTTTTCATTTTCTTACTCTTTTTTTTTCAGAAAAAAATATAAATATCGCAAAGATACTTTTGGTGTTTAAGAAAAATGGTTTGTGACACTGAAAAGGTTCTTTGACACATAATATCAAAGACCAAATAGGAAATAACCTTTTTTTCATACTACTATTTCGATACATAATCTTGTGTTATTAAAAAACAAAAAAAGGGTTCGGTTTGTTCATATCGAATTTGAAGTGCCATGCTATTATTACTTATCGATATGGCGAAGGCATAGTCCTTTTTCTCAAATAAAAAACACATTGGCGCCAAGCGTGAGGGAATGCTAGACGTTTGGTAATTTCCCCCCCGACCAGAATGAAAGATCCCATTGAAGCGGCTAATCCCATGCAGATTGTGTGTACATCTGGTGGGACAAATTGCATAGTATCATAAATAGCTATTCCGGGTATTACCCAACCTCCGGGGGAGTTTATAAACAAATAAAGATCCTTAGTATCATCCTCTATACTAAGATATACCATAAGACCAACAAGTTGATTCGAGATCTCGCTATCAACCTCTTGTCCTAAAAAAAGTAATCTTTCTCGATAAAGTCGGTTGATTAGGATAAAATTGTATCCCTTAGAAACCGTACATGCACCTTTGGACGCATACGGTTCAAAAAAAAAAAAATAATCAATGTGTCGATTCCAGTCCTATTTCGTTTTTTGTACCTGTTTTTTTCTAATGAGGGGACTTGTTCTTCTAATTTTCAACACTTTTGCCCCCTTCCCTCGAAAAAAATCATGAACTTATTGAACTAACCTTTCATTGATGTATTATTTCATCGAGATTTAAATCCCGATGTTATTTTCTTGTTCCTGAACGGGCCCCTTCCTTTTTTTAGGTTCATGTTCTACTCCGGGTAAAGATCTGTCCGAATTATATTTGCACATATAGGGCAAATAATATCAGTACCACTCACTTCTTTTTGTTTTTGTAACACGTTTCATATCTTTTGCCAAACTAAACGATTATATTTAGATAGATTTACCATGCTACTCCATGGATTGCTAGTTTTATATAACTCTTATGGTATAAAAATGATTATGATACAAGCGGTAATCATATATATATATATAATTACCCATTTGGTATTTTCTGAACGAAGCCTGGATACTTTGTTGTTATAATTCAACCATAAATCTTTCGAATTTAAATTATTTATCCCCAAAATAAATTGATCTAATTGTACTTCGCGCTTCGAATTCTTGATGGTTCAATCCATTTTTTCTCGGGCGAAACATAAGATATCTCGATCGGGGGAGAGAACGGGTAAATCCCATATGACCCAATATATCTGACAAGTCGCACTATACGTCAACCCAAACTGCATCTTCCTCTCCAGGACTCCGAAAAGGTACTTTTGGAACACCAATGGGCATTAAATAAAAAAAAAATTTAAGTACTTTACTTTGATGCGGAAACGTAATAATGAGTTTAGTGTTTTTCTAATTTTTATTTCTGTTTATGCTATCATATAGAAAAGGAAGACGGAATAAATAAAGAAAAATTCTTATGAGTATTCCGTTGGAACGAGTAACAAGTGCATAAATACTTGTTCTTAAAAAATGAAACCAACCCACCATTGCGTATTGCTACTTATCGGGTATAGAATAGATCTGCTTCCATTTTTTCCCACGAACGGAATTGTTCCATTTTTTCGAATGGAACGAAATAAATATTAACCTTGCTCATAGATAATCTACTGAAAAGAGTTAGGTACTCTAGTATATAAAGTTTCGTTTTTTGCAATGCGATAAAGTTACATAGTGTCTATTTATCTTTGATAAAGAGGTATTTCCATGGGTTTGCCTTGGTATCGTGTTCATACCGTCGTATTGAATGATCCCGGTCGGTTGCTTTCTGTCCATATAATGCATACGGCTTTAGTTTCTGGTTGGGCCGGTTCAATGGCTCTATACGAATTAGCGGTTTTTGATCCTTCTGACCCTGTTCTTGATCCAATGTGGAGACAGGGTATGTTCGTTATACCTTTCATGACTCGTTTAGGAATAACCAATTCATGGGGTGGTTGGAGTATTACAGGAGGGACTATAACGAATCCGGGTATTTGGAGTTACGAAGGTGTGGCAGGGGCACATATTGTGTTTTCTGGCTTGTGCTTTTTGGCAGCTATCTGGCATTGGGTGTATTGGGACCTAGAAATATTCTCTGATGAACGTACAGGAAAACCCTCTTTAGATTTACCAAAAATCTTCGGAATTCATTTATTTCTCTCAGGGTTGGCTTGCTTCGGTTTTGGCGCATTTCATGTAACAGGCTTGTATGGTCCTGGAATATGGGTATCGGATCCTTATGGACTAACTGGAAAAGTGCAATCTGTAAACCCGTCGTGGGGTGCGGAAGGCTTTGATCCTTTTGTTCCGGGAGGAATAGCTTCTCATCATATTGCAGCGGGAACGTTGGGCATATTAGCGGGCCTATTCCATCTTAGTGTTCGTCCGCCTCAGCGTTTATACAAAGGATTACGTATGGGAAATATTGAAACAGTACTTTCCAGTAGTATCGCCGCCGTCTTTTTTGCAGCTTTCGTTGTTGCTGGAACTATGTGGTATGGTTCGGCAACTACCCCGATCGAATTATTTGGTCCTACTCGTTATCAGTGGGATCAGGGATATTTCCAGCAAGAAATATATCGAAGAGTTGGCGCTGGGCTAGCCGAAAATCTTAGTTTATCAGAAGCTTGGTCGAAAATTCCTGAAAAATTGGCTTTTTATGATTACATCGGTAATAACCCGGCAAAAGGGGGATTATTCAGAGCGGGCTCAATGGACAACGGAGATGGGATAGCTGTTGGATGGTTAGGGCATCCCATCTTTAGAGATAAAGAAGGACACGAGCTTTTTGTACGTCGTATGCCTACTTTTTTTGAAACATTTCCGGTAGTTTTGGTAGATGGAGACGGAATTGTGAGAGCCGATGTTCCCTTTAGAAGGGCGGAGTCGAAGTATAGTGTCGAACAGGTAGGTGTAACTGTTGAGTTCTATGGTGGCGAACTTAATGGAGTCAGTTATAGTGATCCCGCTACTGTCAAAAAATATGCTAGACGCGCTCAATTAGGTGAAATTTTTGAGTTGGATCGTGCTACTTTGAAATCTGATGGCGTTTTTCGTAGCAGTCCAAGGGGATGGTTCACTTTTGGGCATGCTATATTTGCTTTGCTCTTCTTTTTTGGGCACATTTGGCATGGTGCTAGAACCTTGTTCCGAGATGTTTTTGCTGGTATTGATCCTGATTTGGATGCTCAAGTCGAATTTGGAACATTCCAAAAACTTGGGGATCCTACTACAAAAAGACAGGCAGTCTGATACAACAGGGCTCTGGTCTATATTTTGTTTTTTATTAGTTTTTTACCTTACATAAGTTGTAAGGTGCCGGATAAATTGGGAATCTCTATTTTTTCTTTGCCTGTTTTCCATTTCTTTATCTGGTAATCCCATCAAAAATGAATAGGTGTGGAAGCTATAATTGTAAACCACGATCGAATTTATGGAAGCATTGGTTTATACATTTCTATTAGTCTCTACTTTAGGAATAATTTTTTTCGCTATATTTTTTCGAGAACCACCTAAGGTTCCTACTAAAAAGTGAAATGACTTTTTATTATCTCAATCTCAATTGAAGTAATGAGCCTCCCATATTGGGAGGCCTATTACTTCAATCAATTAGTCCCCGTGTTCCTCGAATGGATCTCTTAATTGTTGAGAGGGTTGCCCAAAAGCAGTATATAAGGCGTACCCAGTAAAGCTTACAAGTAAACCAGATATGAAGATGGCGACTAGGGTTGCTGTTTCCATTATTAGATAATTTCAAGATCACGATGGATCCACAACTATAATAAGATTATTTATTTACAACTACAACAAAATAGTATACAAAGTCAACAGATCTCAATCAACGAAATAAGATTTATGGCTACACAAACCGTTGAGGGTAGTTCTAAGTCTGGACCAAGACGAACTACTGTAGGTAATTTATTAAAACCATTAAATTCGGAATATGGTAAAGTAGCACCAGGATGGGGGACTACCCCCTTTATGGGAGTCGCAATGGCTCTATTTGCAATATTCTTATCTATTATTTTGGAAATTTATAATTCTTCCGTTTTATTGGATGGAATTTCAATGAATTAAATTAGGTTTCTAAGACTTATGAAGTTCTATTAAAAATAAAAAAAAATTATTGGAACTTAGATTTCTAGGCCGTTCTGGTAGTTCGACCGTGGAATTCCTTTGTTTCGGTATTTCCGGAATATGAGTGTGTGACTTGTTATAATTGATCCTACTGATAGTACAGAGAATAGGTCTGTCATCTTGATAGAGATGATTCTACCTCGTCGGATATTTCTATTTATGCTAGTATCCGGAACACGAAAGGGGTTTCTAGAGTAAATCAAGAAAAAAAATATTTGAACTATGATTCATACTTACTATTTATTCAGACCTCGTAACCGGATTCAAAAAAATTCAAAAAGAGGAAAGGCTTTTACTAAATCGAACCTTTTTTCTTTCTTTAAAATAATGTGCTTGCTTTGACTCAAGGTCAACTTTTTTTTTGAATTTTGTTGAGTTATCACATTTATACTAGTTATTGAATAAGTAATGATCAAATGGTTCTTACTCATAGAACCTTTAAGCTTAGTTTTTGGCTAAATCATCGTGGTTTTTATAGTATGAATCTGAAGTTTCAATTGATTCATAGGGTCTCAACAAGAGAATTCCTATCAATAGTAAAACAATACTTAATTTGACTTACGCAAAAAAAAACAACAAATAAATATAAAAAATAGGAGAAAAGAAGACTCAAGAGGCCTAATCTAAACTATAGACGAGCTGACTTGATATTGGCATTATCATCACAAAGAAAAGATTCCGGATTTTTATTTCTTCATATCTTTGGGACAGATTGAATCCAGTTTATAACTAATAAGTTCCCAATTTTCTATTAAATATCCGTTAAAACCAGTATTTGTATGTTTCTGCTTGAGCCGTACGAGATGCAATTTTCATATACGGTTCTCGGGGGGGGGTCGTCTTTACCTATCTCAATAAAGTATATGATTGGTTCGAAGAACGTCTAGAGATTCAGGCGATTGCAGATGATATAACTAGTAAATATGTTCCTCCTCATGTCAACATATTTTATTGCCTAGGGGGAATCACACTCACTTGTTTTTTAGTACAAGTAGCTACAGGTTTTGCTATGACTTTTTACTATCGTCCAACCGTAACAGAGGCGTTTTCCTCTGTTCAATACATAATGACTGAGGCAAACTTTGGTTGGTTAATCCGATCCGTTCATCGATGGTCGGCAAGTATGATGGTTCTAATGATGATCTTGCACGTATTTCGTGTATATCTTACAGGTGGATTTAAAAAACCTCGCGAATTAACTTGGGTTACAGGTGTAGTTCTGGGTGTATTGACTGCATCTTTTGGTGTAACGGGTTATTCCTTACCTCGGGACCAAATCGGTTATTGGGCAGTAAAAATTGTGACAGGCGTACCTGAAGCTATTCCTGTAATAGGATCACCTTTGGTAGAATTGTTACGTGGAAGTGCTAGTGTAGGTCAATCCACTTTAACCCGTTTTTATAGTTTACATACTTTTGTATTGCCTCTTCTTACTTCCGTATTTATGTTAATGCATTTCCCAATGATACGTAAGCAAGGTATTTCAGGTCCTTTATAAGGATCCTTTATAAAAAAGACGGATCATAGATATTTCTAATTGATCATACATTGTTTAGGAAAGGCAAAATCATATTTCATTGCTACAAATGTGGATTATTGAAAAGAATAAGACATGTTATTTGGATATTTCTCTTCAACTCTTGAAGTATTCTATTTTTGATTTGATACAACATAGTTGAAGTGGATTCTACGAAGATAAAATGGATTATGGGAGTGTGTGACTTGAACTATTGATGGGGCCATGTGGATATAGAATTTTATCCGTCACATTGGAAATCACAACTAAATGTGTCTCCGCATCCAATCAACACGTAAGGCTCCTTACATATACAAGGATAGGCTGGTTCGTTTAAGGAGAGTTTTTTCTATGATCTCTATGTCATCCATGAACAGGCTCCGTAAGATCCCGTAGAATAAGTGATTCCGCATGATCCAAATTATGTTTATTACACTTCACTTTCACTTATTTATAGTATGGAAATGCATTCATTTCCTTTGCATGGATCCAGATCTATAATACTATCGGAGTGAAATAGGAGATCTAAGGAAGAACAGAGGCTAGACTTTCTTAGTAACAAGTAAATCCTTTGTATGTAAGAAGATTCGAGATAAGATATTATATGGATCGACATCAATTACAAATCATGAGACAATCCAAAAAGCACTTGATCATGATCAAGTTTGTACGCCCACTTGGATATTGAGCATTTAAGAACAGAATTTAGAATGAATAGTTACAACTCTATAAAATCGAATTCGAGAAATCTTTTCTTACATTATATATGTGTGGATATGGACGAAATCCATTTTTATAGGGATCCTTTTTTGCCATTCCTTTGATTTTTGCTCGAGCCGGATGATGAAAAATTATCATGTCCGGTTCCTTCGGGGGATGGATCCGTAAGAATTCACCTATCCCAATAACAAAGAAACCTGATTTGAATGATCCTGTATTAAGAGCTAAATTGGCTAAAGGGATGGGACATAATTATTATGGGGAACCCGCATGGCCCAATGATCTTTTATATATTTTTCCAGTAGTAATTCTAGGTACTATAGCATGTAACGTGGGTTTAGCAGTTTTAGAGCCCTCCATGATTGGCGAACCGGCGGATCCATTTGCAACTCCTTTGGAAATATTACCTGAATGGTACTTCTTTCCTGTATTTCAAATACTTCGCACAGTACCAAATAAGTTATTAGGTGTTCTTTTAATGGCTTCAGTACCACTAGGATTGTTGACAGTACCCTTTTTGGAGAATGTCAATAAATTCCAAAACCCATTCCGCCGTCCTGTAGCTACAACAGTCTTTTTAATCGGTACCGCAGTAGCACTTTGGTTAGGCATTGGAGCAACATTACCTATTGATAAATCTCTGACTTTAGGTCTTTTTTAAATTGACTTAACCCTGATACAGAGTAGGTATCTAGGGAATAATTCCTTCAAAGTGAATTTTCCCTAGATACATTTAATTTTGGATTTTATTATCAATTAATTCTGCAAATCCATAATATTGGGTTGCGCTGAAAATATGAAAATAAAAAAAAAGATGAAGTAATTGCAATGGATTTAAAATGAAAACTTATTCTTAGGTAAATCAATTGCGAAACGCTTCTGTAGAATGCTCAATATCTGGTTTACATCTTCCGTGCGAAAATATGCAATTCTCCTAAGATCCTCTTGACTGTTACTCAAAAGGTCCAATAATGTATGTATATTGGACCTTTTGAGACAATTATAGGTCCTGGAAGACAATTCTGATTGGTCAATAAAAATATATTTCAATGCAGTTCCTTTTTTGTTTTTCTTTAGATTAGATAATTCATTATGAAAAGTAAAAAGGGGTAAAGTAAATTTGTTTTTATTTTCTTGTAAATGAAAGTTTTCCTCCTCCGCGTGTAGAAAAGGAATAAATAAATCAATCAAATTACGAGAAGCCTCGTGAAGTGCTTCTTTTGGAGTTAAACTTCCATTTGTCCATATTTCGAGAAAAAGGATCTCTTGTTTTTCATTCCCATTCCCATAAGAATAAATACTATGATTCACATTTCGAACAGGCATAGATACAGCATCTATAGGATAACTTCCATCTTGAGAGTTATTTGTGGATTTTATACGATATCCACGATCTCTTTTGATTTGTAATCCAATACATAAATCAACAGGTTCCATCAGATTAGCTATATGCTGTGTAGTGTCAATTATTTCTACAGAAGGCGGTGAGATGATATCTTGAGCAGTTATGCATTTTGGGCCTTTGACGCAAATGGATGCGTCTCGAACCCCATACAGATTACTTCTCAATACTATTTCTTTCAAATTCATTAAAATTTCATGTACGGATTCTTCAATACCCACTATCGTCGAATATTCATGTGGTACCTTTTCAAATTTTGCACTTGTAATACACGTCCCTTCCATTTCTCCAAGCAAAACTCTTCGCATGGCAATTCCTATGGTATCCGCTTGACCTTTCTTAAGTGGGGACAGAATGAAACGTCCATAATAAAGACGTTTACTGTCTATTCTTGATTCAACACACTTCCACTGTAGTGTTCGATTGGATCCTGCTATTTCCTCTCGAACCATACTAATATTTTATTTTTAAATTAATTGGTGAATCATTTATTTCTCTTGAAATCCGTTTCATTTTTCTTTTTATACACGCCTTTTTTTAGGGGGTCTACATCCATTATGTGGCATAGGGGTTACATCACGTACGAAACTTAATAGTATACCACTTCTGCGAATGGCTCGTAGCGCTGCATCTCTTCCGAGACCAGGACCCTTTATCATGACTTCTGCTCGTTGCATACCCTGGTCAAGTACGGTACGAATAGCATTTGTGGCGGCTGCTTGGGCAGCAAAGGGTGTCCCTCTTCTTGTGCCTTTGAATCCCGAAGTACCCGCCGAGGACCAAGAAACTACCCGACCCCGTACATCTGTAACAGTTACAATAGTATTGTTAAAACTCGCTTGAACATGAATAACTCCTTTTGGTATTCTACGTCCATTTTTACGTAAACCAACACGCCCATTCCTACGTGAACCGATTTTTTGTATAGGTTTTGTCATATTTTATCATCTCATAAATATGAGTAAGAAATATACGGAGATATCCATTTCATGTTTTGACCCTTTTTTTTTATGGGTCCTTTGTTTCGAAAGTTCCTCTTAAGAAAGATTATCCTTGTCTTTGTTTATGTTTCGGATTGGAACAAATCACTATAATTCGTCCACGCCTACGAATCAGTCGACATTTTTCACAAATTTTACGAACGGAAGCCCTTATTTTCATATTTCTGATTCTCCACTTTAAAATTCTTAATCTATTCCTTGAAAGAAAAAAATCTATTTAATTTTTGAACTTCGAATTGTCTCCTCATGGGGCAAATGTTAGAAAAAATACTTAATCGTTTGAATCTTTGTTGCGAAGTCTATAAATTATACGTCCTTTGGTTGAATCATAACGACTTACTTCGATTTTGACTCTATCCCCTGGCAGTATTCGTATAAGACTGCGTCGGATCTTACCTGAAACATAACCTAGAATTATATCCTCGTTATCTAAACGGACTCGGAACATGCCATTGGGAAGCGATTCCGTAATTAAACCCTCATGAATCAATTTTTGTTCTTTCATTTCGGGTGTCCTCTTTTTGAAGTATCCACTAATGGAATAGTAGTCATATAACCCATTTTTCTTCTCTTTTTCATGGATACGAAATTCGAGACCAAATTAGGATAAAAGATTACAATATATAACACAAGGGTTCTCCCCCAATTTTTTGTAGTCGGGCTTCTCGATCCGTCATTATACCTCTAGAAGTGGAAAGAATAGCAATCCCCATTCCACCTAAAATTTTAGGAATTCGTGGATAGTTACAATATATTCGTAGACCGGGTCGGCTGATGCGTTTTAAAATAGTTTTATGTATCCCTTTCCCAGCCCTTTTATGTGGGAGGGTTGAAACCAAGAAATGTTTGTTATGTTCCCGATGTTTTCTAACGTTTTCAATAAAACCCTCTTTTAGAAGTATTTTAACAATGTTTTCAGTCATCTTAGTAGATGTTATTCGAACGGTTTCCTTTTTATCCATGTCAGCATTTCTTATCGAAGTTATTATATCAGCAATAGTGTCTCTACTCATGATGAACTAGAATTTTTGTTGTCCTCTCATTTTGATATAATCAACATATTTTTTATCAATAATTAATATTAAAAATATATACTTGAGACACAATCCACTAAAGGATTGATCTATTTCAGATCGGTCCATTTCAGATACTCTATCATAATTTTATAATTTTATTATAAGACTTCAGGGGCTAATGAGACTATTTTAGTGAAATTCAACTGTCTCAATTCTCGAGCAATTGCACCAAAAACTCGAGTTCCTTTTGGATTTCCTTCTTGATCAATAATAACTGCTGCATTGTCATCATATCGTATTATAATACCGTTGTCACGTTTGAGTTCTTTACGTGTACGTACAATTACGGCTCTAATTATTTCCGATCTTTCTAGAGGCATATTGGGCACAGCCTCCTTAATTACAGCAACAATAACGTCACCAATATGAGCATATTGGCGATTACTAGCTCCTAAGATCCGAATACACATTAATTCTCGAGCCCCGCTATTATCCGCGACATTCAAAAGGGTTTGCGGTTGAATCATATCATTATTTTTTCTGCTCTTTCAGTGTAAAGAGTGAAGGAAAAAAAGAAATATTATGTGTCTAGAAAAAAATAAGGAAATCCCTCTTATCGTTTCATACCAAATATCTCTTTAGTTATACATCCTTACCGTGCAATAAGAAATTGAGTTCGTATAGGCATTTTAGACGCAGCTATTTCAATAGCTGCTCTAGCTATAGTTTCTGATACCCCGCTCATTTCATAAAGTATTCGACCGGGTTTAACAACGGATACCCAATATTCGGGAGACCCCTTACCTGAACCCATACGTGTTTCTGCGGGTCTTAGTGTAACGGGTTTGTCGGGAAATATACGTATCCATATTTTTCCACCACGACGCGCGTATCGTGTCATTGCTCTTCGTCCAGCTTCTATTTGTCTAGCTGTAACCCAAGCGGGTTCAAGTGCCTGAAGAGCATATCTTCCGAAACAAATACGATTGCCTCGAGAAGATATTCCTTTCATTCTTCCCCTATGTTGTTTACGGAATCTGGTTCTTTTTGGGTTATAGTTGATGGTTGTTTCTTAATTCCATCTCTACTGCAGAACTGGACATGAGAATTTCTTCTCATCCAGCTCCTCACGAATAAAATAAGTCAATAATATTACTATTATGGATACACATGTATTTTCAATATAATATGAATTTTGAAATAATGTTAAATAAAATCATGGGATTTCTTGTATTTTTACATATATATAAATATTCTAATAAATTGTTAGACTCCAGTTAGCCATATATTTATTTTTTTTTTTTTACCTACGCAAAATAGGGTAATTTAATAAGTAAATAAAGAAGAGTTCGCGGGCGAATATGGACTCTTTTCTGCTTCTTCATTTGTAAGGGTCAACCCATGTTATGACCGTTCAAAAAAATAAAAAGGTTCCTGGTTCGTTCCGCCATCCCTCCCAATGAATGATTAAGATCCGTTTTCAATGGAATCTTATACAGTCATGGGTTCCGTCGTTCCTATAGCTTCTCCGTTAATGATTAGGCCTGAACTCCGCAATGGAGCTCCCAACTAAATTAGTTTCTGAGTCAATCTCCTCAGTTTCTATTAACTCGGGCTCTTTACTTTGTTTTTATATCACAGTATTGATGCTTTATTACATTGCTTTTTATGAGATGATTCATAGACCATACATATTGGAATCATATTCCATTATATCATTGATATTTTCCTTCCTTCTTTCTATCATCCTCCCATTTATCCGCACCCCTTTTATTTTTACTTCATAAGCCTTCCTCATTTAATTGGATTTATTGTAATCCTATTTTTTATAAAATAAAATTGCAGTTGCTACAACTACATGATCACTACATCATATAGTGACTGCTTTGCGGGATCCCGACAATACGAAGCAATAAGTTAGTTATTAGTCCATAGTTCTATAGTGTAGGGGTTATTTTATTTATTTTTTTTAATCCCAGTTCTAAAGAAAAAACCAACGAGTCACACACTAAGCATAGCAATTCTACCAAATCAAATGATCAATCGAATTTTTATTCAACCTTATAGAAATAAAATTAGTATTTATTGTGTGTTTTTGATTGAACGAAAAGAAAAAGAATTCCAATTTTGCATTTTTTGTTCTATCACAGGATGGAATAGCAAGACAAAAAAAAGGGTCTATACTATTCTTCGTCTACAAATATCCAAATTTTTATGCCTAAGACTCCATATATAGTTCGAACTGTATAGGAACAATAATCAATTTTAGCGCGAATAGTTTGTAGGGGAACTCTGCCCTCTCTAATCCACTCCACACGTGCAATTTCTTTTCCGTCGATACGGCCTGCAATTTGTATTTGAATTCCTTTTGTATCCGTTTGCTCAGTTAATTCAATAGCTTTTTTCATTGCTTTTCGAAAAGAAACTCTATTTTTTAGTTGTAAAGCTATATATTCTGCAAGAATATTAGGTTGTCCATAGGGTTTTTCCACTCTTGTGATAGCAATGTTGAGTCTCCGAGTTACAGAATTTAACTCTTTTTGTACATTCATTTGTAATTCTTCAATCCCTCGCGTTCGACCCTCCATTAGTAAATTAGGGAATCCAATATGAATTGTGACTTGAATCAAATCAACCCTTTTTTGAATTCCTATACGTGCAATTCCTTCGAAACCAGAGGATATTCTCATATTTTTTTTTACATAATTCTTGATACAATCTCGTATTTTTGCATCTTCCTGTAGATCCGCAGAAAAACTTTTGGGTTGTGCGAACCAAAAGGAATGATGGCTTTGGGTTGTACCAAGTCTGAAACCAAGTGGATTTATTTTTTGTCCCATATTTTTCTATTATATTCGATCCATATGTTATTTTTTTTATATGAATCTAGATCTTAGATTCATATAAAAATTATTTAGATTTATCTTTCAATACAATTGTTATATGACAGGTGGTTTTTTTTATTGCATAACTACGCCCTCGAGCTCGCGGTTTTAACTTTTTTACAATAACACCCCCATTGACTTCGGCTTTACTAATAAATAAATCTGCTTCGTTCAAACCCATATTGTGACTAGCATTTGCTGCCGCGGAATAAACCAATTTTAAAATGGGATAAGATGCTCGATAAGGCATAAGTTCAAGTATCATAAGTGTTTCTTCATAGGAACGTCCGCGAATTTGATCAATTACTCTTCGGGCTTTGAAAACAGACATATATATATGTTGAGCTAAAACTTTGACTTCTGTACGCGATCTCTTCCAGGTCTTCTTTATCATAAGGTTACCCCCCACCAATGAATGATGAGCAATTAATTATTCTATTTTTACTTAAATCTCAAATCTATATCTATCTAAAATCTATATATATATATCATTATATTACTTTTACTATATTATTTCTTTCATTTTAATATATTATTTATATTTAGATTATTTATATTTAGAGTTTTTTTTTTATAGTTATTGTTATTTTTTTATATTTATTTTTTTATATTTATTTATATATATATATTTTGTTCATATATAACATTAAATGGGAAAAAAAGAAGTTTAATAAATAAATTAAAAAATTAACGACGAGATCTATTATCATTTTTCGCATGTTTACCAAAAGTTCGAGTAGGTGCGAATTCTCCCAACTTATGACCCACCATACGATCCGTTATATAAATGGGTAAATGCTCTTTTCCATTATGAATAGCGATTGTATGGCCAATCATTGTGGGTATAATGGTAGATGCTCTAGACCAAGTTACTATTATTTCTTTTTCCTCTTTCATATTGAGTTTTTCAATTTTTGCCAATAAATGATTAGCAACAAAGGGATTTTTTTTTAGTGAACGTGTCATAACTGAGAACTCCTTTTTTGTTTTTGTAAAAGCATCACAATACCAAACAAACATGATACCAAACAAACATGCGCGGGTTCAATTCCCGTCGTTCGCCCAATTCGAAAATGGGAAATATTCCTATTTACGACGACGAAGAATAAAACTATCACTATATTTTTTTCTTTTCCTACTTCTTCTTCCAAGTGTAGGATAACCCCAAGGGGTCATGGGTTTTTTTCTACCAATTGGGGCTCTCCCCTCACCGCCCCCATGGGGATGGTCTACAGGGTTCATAACTACTCCTCTTACTATAGGACGCTTACCTAGCCAACGCTTAGATCCGGCTCTACCCAAATTTTTTTGGTTCACCCCAACATTACCCACTTGTCCGACTGTTGCTAAGCAGTTTTTGGATATCAAACGGACCTCCCCAGATGGTAATCTTAATGTGGCCGATTTACCCTCTTTTGCAACCAGTTTCGCTACAGCACCTGCCGCTCTAGCTAATTGTCCCCCCTTTCCAAGTGTGATTTCTATGTTATGTATGGCCGTGCCTAAGGGCATATCGGTTGAAGTAGATTCTTCTTTTTTATCAATAAAAACCCCTTCCCAAACTGTACAAGCTTCTTCCAAAGCATACGGCTTTCTAGATGTATATGATGATATCTAGACAGATGGATCTTATATGAATCGTATGATGAAGTACCATATGAGTGGATATATAGGAATCCAAATCTGCCGAATCGCTCATGTTATGATCTTCCACATCCTAGGTCTCCCTGTTCCGTCATCTGGCTTATGTTCTTCATGTAGCATTCAGACCGAATGACTCTATGAAATTACGTCGATACTTCCACATATTACGGGTAACGTAGGAGACATCTCGATTTTTCCCCGGGGGATCCTTATAATTACCACAGCTTAGCTTTCAATTCGCCTCTGACCATCAAATTAAATGTGAATAACCCGTCTTCCTCTCTTTGAAACAAGGGGCGCTTCCGGTTCTGTCCGTGCTTCAAACAATTTGGTCTTCTCCATATTACCATATCTCTAGAGTCAATAATTTTCTATGAAGAACTACTGAACTCAATCACTTGCTGCCGTTACTCAACAGTTTTCTGTTGAGGTCTATCCCGTAAAGGTACTCAAATTGGATCAGTGATCGATTTCTAGGTTTCGTCGTAAACCTAATTGGTTACTTCCAATTACGTAAATCCATAGTTCAAACCGCACTCAAAGGTAGGGCATTTCCCATTGATATAGGAACTTCTGTACCAGAAACAATGGTATCTCCAATTATAGCCCCTCTGGGATGTAAAATATATCTCTTCTCACCATCCCCATAGTGTATGAGACAAATGTATGCATTTCGATTAGGGTCGTATTCTATGGTTACGATTCTACCAGATATGTCTTTTTCATTCCGTCGAAAATCGATTTTACGGTATAGACGCTTATGACCTCCCCCTCTATGCCCTGCGGTAATGATTCCTCTGGCATTACGACCTTTACCACAATGATGCTGTCCATAGATCAAATTATTTCGTGGATTGGATTTCACTTGACTGTCTACGGCTCCGTTGCGTGTGCTCGGGGTAGAAGTTTTGTATAAATGTATCGCCATGTTAATGTTATTAAGTATTTAGCTTTAAGTTCTTTTCTCTATAAGAGGTGGAATAGAATAACCCGGTTGAAGCGTAATGATCATACGTTTGTAATGCATTGTATGTCCCATAATAGGTCCCATTCTTCTACCCTTTCCAGGGAGTCGATGACTATTCATAGCTATTACCTTGACACCAAAGAAGAGTTCAACCCAATGCTTTATTTCTGTCCTAGTTGATCCTGATTCGACATTAGAAGTATATTGATTGTTCTCCAATAACCGAATACTTTTTTCTGTAAATACTGCATATTTGATTCCATCCATAAATCCATTTTCTTCCCTATGAGTTCCAGTATCGATAAGAATTCTAGTTCTTATTGTTCATATGTTATGTATGAATATACCATACCAATTCGTTATGTATGGATGATGAGATTCTATTGATACAGAGCCAATTCCAATAGACTTATTGAACGTTCCCATTGGTGTGCATCCAGCAGGAATTGAACCTACGAATTTGCCAATTATGAGTTGGGCGCTTTAACCATTCAGCCATGGATGCTTAACAGGGATCATCGTACATCGTGAATAACCAAATTCCAATTGAAATGAAATCTTTAGGAGGAATCAATGAAACGACATCAATTCAAATCCTGGATCTTGGAATTGAGAGAGATATTGAGAGAGATCAAGAATTCTCACTATTTCTTAGATTCATGGAGAAAATTCGATTCCGTGGGATCTTTCACTCACATTTTTTTCCACCAAGAACGTTTTATGAAACTCTTTGACCCCCGAATTTGGAGTATCCTACTTTCACCCGATTCACAGGGTTCAACAAGCAATCGATATTTCACGATCAAAGGTCTAGTACTGCTTATAGTAGCGGTCCTTATATCTCGTATTAATAATCGAAAGATGGTCGAAAGAAAAAATCTCTATTTGATGGGGCTTCTTCCTATACCTATGAATTCCATTGGACCCAGAAATGAGACATTGGAAGAATCTTTTTGGTCTTCCAATATCAATAGGTTGATTGTTTCGCTCCTGTATCTTCCAAAAGGGAAAAAGATTTCTGAGAGTTGTTTCATGGATCCGCAAGAGAGTACTTGGGTTCTCCCAATAAATAAAAAAAATCAAAAGTGTATCATGCCTGAATCTAACCGGGGTTCGCGGTGGTGGAGGAACCGGATCGGAAAAAAGAGGGATTCCTGTTGTAAAATATCCAACGAAACCGTAGCTGGAATTGAGATCTCATTCAAAGAGAAAGATAGCAAATATATGGAGTTTCTTTTTTTATCCTATACGGATGATCCGATCTGCAAGGACCATGATTGGGAATTGTTTGATCGTCTTTCTCCGAGGAAGAAGCGAAACATAATCAACTTGAATTCGGGACAGCTATTTGAAATCTTAGGGAAACACTTGATTTGTTATCTCATGCCTGGTTTTCGTGAAAAAAGACCAATCGAAGGGGAGGGTTTCTTCAAACAACAAGGAGCAGAGGCAACTCTTCAATCAAATGATATTGAGCATGTTTCCCATCTCTTCTCGAGAAACAAGTGGGGTATTTCTTTGCAAAATTGTGCTCAATTTCATATGTGGCAATTCCGCCAAGATCTCTTCGTTAGCTGGGGCAAGAATCAGCACGAATCGGATTTTTTGAGGAACGTATCGAGAGATAATTTGATTTGGTTAGACAATGTGTGGTTGGTAAACAAGGATCCTTTTTTTAGCAAGGTACGGAATATATCGTCAAATATTCAATATGATTCCACAAGATCCATTTTCGTTCAAGTAATGGATTCTAGCCAATTGAAAGCATCTTCAGAATTTCTTGGGAATCCTACAAGATCAATTCGTTCTTTTTTCTCTGACAAATGGTCAGAACTTCATCTGGGTTCGAATCCTACTGAGGGGTCCACTAGAGATCAGAAATTTGTGAAGAAAAAACAAGATGTTTCTTTTGTCCTTTTCAGGCGATCGGAAAATAAAGAAATGGTTGATATATTCAAGATAATTACGTATTTACAAAATACCGTCTCAATTCATCCTATTTCATCAGATCCGGGATGTGATATGGTTCCGAAGGATGAACCACAAGATATAGACAGTTCCAATAAGATTTCATTCTTGAACAAAAATCCATTTTTGGGTTTATTTCATCTATTCCATGACCGGAACAAAGGGGGATACATGTTACGCCACAATTTGGAATCAGAAGAGAGATTTCAAGAAATGGCAGATCTATTCACTCTATCAATAACCGAGCCGGATCTGGTGTATCATAGGGGATTCACCTTTTCTATTGACGGATTGGATCAAAAAAAATTCTTGAATGGGTCCAGAGATGAATCGAAAAAGAAATCCTTATTGGTTCTACCCCCTCTTTTTTATGAAGAGAATGAATCTTTTTATCGAAGGATCAGAAAAAAATCGGTACGGATCCACTGCGGGAATGATTTGGAAGATCCAAAACGAAAAATAGTGCTATTTGCTAGCAACAACATAATGGAGGGAGTCAATCAATATGGATTGATCCGAAATCTGATTCAAATCCAATATAGCACCTGTGGGTACATAAGAAATGTATCGAATCGATTCTTTTTAATGAATAGATCCGATCGCAGTTTCCAATACGGAATTCAAAGGGATCAAATAGGAAATGATACTCTGAATTATATAACTATAATGAAATATACGATCAACCAACATTTATCGAATTTGAAAAAGAGTCAGAAGAAATGGTTTGATCCTCTTATTTCTCGAACCGAGAGATCCATGAATCGGGATCCTGATGCATATAGATACAAATGGTCCAATAGGAGCAATAATTTCCAGGAACTTTTGGAACATTTCGTTTCTGAACAGAAGAACCGTTTTCAAGTAGTGTTTGATCGATTACGTATTAATCAATATTCGATTGATTGGTCCGAGGCTATCGACAAAGAAGATTTGTCTAAGTCACTTCGTTTCTTTTTGTCCAAGTCACTTCTCTTTTTGTCCAAGTCAGTTCCTTTTTTCTTTGTGAGTATCGGGAATATCCCTATTCATAGGTCCGAGATCCATATCTATGAATTGAAAGGCCCGAATGATCAACTCCGCAATCCGTTATTAGAATCAATAGGTGTTCAAATCGTTCATTTGCATAAATTGAAACCCTTCTTATTGGATGATCATGATACTTCCCAAAGACCGAAATTCTTGATCCATGGAGGAACAATATTACCATTTTCGTTCAATAAGATACCAAAGTGGATGATGGACGCATTCCATACTAGAAATAATCGCAGGAAATCCTTTGATAACGCGGATTCCTATTTCTCAATGATATCTCACGATCGAGACAATTGGCTGAATCCCGTGAAACCATTTCATAGAAGTTCATTGATATCTTCTTTTTATAAAGAAAATCGACTTCGATTCTTGAATAATCCACGTCACTTCTGGTTCTACTGTAACAAAAGATTCCCTTTTTATGTGGAAAAGACCCGTATCAATAATTATGATCTCACATATGGCCAATTCCTGAATATCTTGTTCATTCGCAACAAAATATTTTCTTTGTGCGTCGGTAAAAAAAAACATATTTTTTTGGAGAGAAAGACTATTTCACCAATCGAGTTACAGGTATCTGACATATTCATACCTAAGGATTTTCCACAAAGTGTTGACGAAACGTATAACTTGTACAAATCTTTCCATTTTCCAATTAGATTCGATTCATTCGTTCGTAGAGCTATTTACTCGATCGCAGACATTTCCGCAACACCTGAACAAATAGTCAATTTGGAAAAAACTTATTGTCAGCCTTTTTCAGATATGAATCTATCTGATTCAGAAGGGAAGAACTTGCATCAGTATCTCAGTTTCAATTCAAGCATGGGTTTGATTCCCACTCCATGTTCTGAGAAAGATTTACCATCCGGAAAGAGGAAAAAACGGAGTCTTTGTCTAAAGAAATGCGTTGAGAAATGGCAGATGTATAGAACCTTTCAACGAGATAGTGCTTTTTCAAATCTCTCAAAATGGAATCTGTTCCAAACATATATGCCATGGTTCCTTACTTCGACAGGGTGCAAATATCTAAATTTCGCCCTTTTAGATACTTTTTCAAACTCATTGCCGATACTAAGTAGCAGTCAAAAATTTGTATCCATTTTTCATGATATTATGCATGGATCAGGTATATCACGGCCAATTTCTCAGAAAAAATTGTGGGCGATTCTTTCACAATGGACTCTGATAAGTGAGATTTCGAGTAAGGGTTTACAGAATCTTTTTCCGTCCGAAGAAAGGATTCATCGAAATAACGAGTCACCCGTTCCATTGATATGGACACATCTGAGATCAACAAATGCTCGGGAGTTCCTTTATTCAATGCTTTTCTTTCTTCTTGTTGCTGGATATTTCGTTCGTATACATCTTCTCTTTGTTTCCCGAGTCTCTAGTGAGTTACAGATAGAGTTAGAAAAGATCAAATCTTTGATGATTCCATCATACATGATTGAGTTGCGAAAACTTCTGGATAGGTATCCTACATCTGAACTTAATTCTTTCTGGTTAAAGAATCTCTTTCTAGTTGCTCTGGAACAATTAGGGGATTCTCTGGAAGAAATACGGGGTTCTGCTTCTGGCGGCAACATGCTATTAGGCGGTGGTCCCGCTTATGGGGTCAAATCAATACGTTCTAGTTCTAATTCTAAGAAGAAATATTTGAATAGAAATCTCATCGATATCCTCGATCTCCTAAGTATCGTACCAAATCCCATCAATCGAATCACTTTTTCGAGAAATACGAGACATCTAAGTCGTACAAGTAAAGAGATCTATTCATTGCTAAGAAAAAGAAAAAACGTGAACGGTGATTGGATTGATGATAAAATAGAATCCTGGGTCGCGAACAGTGATTCGATTGATGATGAAGAAAGAGAATTCTTGGTTCAGTTCTCCGCCCTAACGACAGAAAAAAGAATTGAGAAAATTCTATGGAGTCTGACTCATAGTGATCATTTATCAAAGAATGACTCTGGTTATCAAATGATTGAACAACCAGGATCAATTTACTTACGATACTTAGTTGACATTCATCAAAAGTATCTAATGAATTATGAGTTCAATAGATCCTGTTTAGCGGAAAGACGGATATTCCTTGCTCATTATCAGACAATCGCTTATTCACAAACCTCGTGCGGGGCTACTAGTTTTCATTTCCCATCTCAGGGAAAACCCTTTTCGCTACGCTTATCCCTATCCCTTTCTAGGGGTATTTTAGTGATAGGTTCTATAGAAACTGGGCGATCCTATTTGGTCAAATACCTAGCGACAAACTCCTACGTTCCTTCCATTACGGTATTTCCGAACAAGTTCCTGGATGACAAGCCTAAAGGTTTTATTGATGATATCGATATTGATGATAGTGACGATATCGATATTGATGATAGTGACGATACCCATATTAATGATGACCTTGATACAGAGCTGCTAACTATGTATATGACGCCGAAAATAGACCGATTTGATATCACCCCTCAATTCGAATTAGCAAAAGCAATGTCTCCTTGCATAATATGGATTCCAAACATTCATGATCTGTATGTGAATGAGTCGAATTATCTCTCCCTCGGTCTATTAGTGAACTATCTCTCCAGGGATTGTGAAAGATGTTCCACTAGAAATATTCTTGTTATTGCTTCGACTCATATTCCCCAAAAAGTGGATCCCGCTTTACTAGCTCCGAATAAATTAAATACATGCATTAAGATACGAAGGCTTCTTATTCCACAACAACGAAAGCACTTTTTCATTCTTTCATATACTAGAGGATTTCACTTGGAAAAGAAAATGCTCCATACTAACGGATTCGGGTCCATAACCGTGGGTTCCAATGTACGAGATCTTGTAGCACTTATCAATGAGTCCCTATCCATTAGTATTACACAGAAGAAATCCATTATAGAAACTAATACAATTAGATCAGCTCTTCATAGACAAACTTGGGATTTGCGATCCCAGGTAAGATCGGTTCAGGATCATGGTATATTTTTCTATCAAATAGGAAGGGCTGTTGCACAAAATGTACTTCTAAGTAATTGCTCCATAGATCCTATATCTATCTATATGAAGAAGAAATCATGTAAGAAAAGGGATTCTTATTTGTACAAATGGTACTTCGAACTTGGAACGAGCATGAAGAAATTAACGATACTTCTTTATCTTTTGAGTTGTTCCGCCGGATCGGTCGCTCAAGATCTTTGGTCTTCCCTCGAACCCGATGAAAAAAATGGGATCACTTCTTATGGATTCGTTGAGAATGATTCTGATCTAGTTCATGGCCTATTAGAAGTGGAAGGCGCTCTGGTGGGATCTTCACGGACAGAAAAAGATTGCAGTCAGTTTGCTAATAATCGAGTGACCTTGCTTCTTCGGTCCGAACCAAGGAATCCGTTAGATATGATGCAAAATGAATCTTTTTCTCTCGTTGATCATAGATTTCTATATGAAAAATACGAATCGGAGTTTGAAGGAGGAGAAGGAGCCGTCGACCCGCAACAGATAGAGGAGGATTTATTAAATCACATAGTTTGGGCTCCTAGAATATGGCGCCCCTGTGGCAATCTATTTGATTGTATCGAAAGGCCCAATTCATTGG